AAATTATTGACTTTATTAGTTCGATCTATTACCAATATAGATCTTTATTTTCTTACTTGGTATGTTCTAGTTAATCTAATTAGTGCAATTTTTGGTCATATTGAAATGAATCGAGATTGATAAGGAGTTAGTTAATGATGCTCGAACATGTACTTGTTTTGAGTGCCTATTTATTTTCTGTCGGTCTATACGGATTGATCACGAGTCGAAATATGGTTAGGGCTCTTATCTGTCTTGAACTTATATTCAATGCGGTTAATATCAATTTTGTCACATTTTCTGATTTTTTTGATAGCCGTCACTTAAAAGGATCCATTTTCGCAATTTTTGTTATAGCTATTGCAGCGGCTGAAGCAGCCGTTGGACTTGCTATTCTTTCAGCAATTTATCGTAATAGAAAGTCAATTCATATCAATCAATCCAATTTATTGAATAAATAGTATTCATCGTATAAATTGAAATATTATGAACTAAATTAAAATGATCAGATCTAGCTCATAAATTCTCTTCTTGCTCGTATCTAAACAGAAAAAACAAAGGATTGTGGCTAGATTTCATAAGCCGATTGAGACCTAAATTGATTGAAAAAAACAACTCCACCAACTCATTGATTCATCTACTAGATAAATAGCTTTTCTATAGTTTTCTTGAGTTAGAAGTTTAGTAGATTGAAAATTTTTACCGTTCAAAAAAGAGATCCAATGTCGCATTCAGTCAAGATTTATGATACATGTATTGGGTGTACCCAATGCGTTCGAGCCTGCCCCACGGATGTATTAGAAATGATACCTTGGGACGGCTGTAAAGCGAAACAAATTGCTTCTGCTCCAAGAACAGAGGATTGTGTCGGTTGTAAGAGATGTGAATCCGCTTGTCCAACGGATTTTTTGAGTATTCGGGTTTATTTATGGCATGAAACAACTCGGAGCATGGGTCTAGCTTATTGATACGTTCCTAAAAAGGATAGTTGAATTCATCTGATTTGTTTTACCGAGAAAAGCCGTCCTTAAAAAAACTTTTTTACGCACGGCTTTTCTGGCCCAAGCCTATCTTGTCTTTACCACGAATTATTTTCCTTGGTTAACAATAATTATATTTTTCCCACTATCTGTCGGTTCCTTAATTTTTTTTCTTCCCCATAGAGGAAATAAGGTAATTCGATGGTATAGTATTTGTATATGTATTTTAGAACTCCTTTTAACAACCTATCTATTCTGTTATCATTTTCAATCAGATGATCCATTAATACAACTAGTTGAAGACTATAAATGGATCAATTTCTTTGAGTTTCATTGGAAATTAGGAATAGATGGACTTTCTGTTGGACCTGTTTTATTAACGGGATTTATCACTACTTTAGCTACTTTAGCAGCCTGGCCAGTTACTCGGGATTCTCGATTATTTTATTTTTTAATGTTAGCAATGTATAGCGCTCAAATAGGCTCGTTTTCTTCTCAAGACCTTTTACTTTTTTTCATCATGTGGGAGTTAGAATTAATTCCGATTTATCTACTTCTATCCATATGGGGAGGAAAGAAACGTATGTACTCGGCAACCAAATTTATTTTGTACACGGCAGGAGGTTCTGTTTTTCTATTAATGGGAGTTCTGGGTCTGGGTTTATATGGTTTGAATGAGCCAACATTAGATTTTGAAAGATTAATTAATCAGCCGTATCCTATGTCCTTAGAAATACTATTTTATAGTGGATTTTTTATTGCTTTTGCTGTCAAATCACCAATTTTACCTCTACATACATGGTTACCAAATACCCATGGAGAAGCTCACTACAGTACTTGTATGCTTTTAGCCGGAATCTTATTAAAAATGGGAGCATACGGATTGATTCGAATTAATATGGAATTATTACCTCACGCTCATTCTATATTTTCTCCTTGGTTGTTAATAATAGGTACACTACAAATAATCTATGCAGCTTCAACATCTTCCGGCCAACCTAATTTAAAAAAAAGAATAGCCTATTCCTCAGTATCTCATATGGGTTTCATACTTGTAGGAATTGGTTCTATAACCAATGCAGGATTGAATGGAGCCCTTTTACAAATAATCTCTCACGGATTTATTGGGGCCGCCCTGTTTTTCTTGGCAGGAGCGAGTTATGATAGAATCCATCTTGTTTATCTCAACGAAATGGGTGGAGTAGCTATTCTAATGCCAAAACTCTTTACGATGTTCAGTACCTTTTCGATGGCTTCCCTTGCATTGCCAGGTATGAGTGGTTTTGTTGCAGAATTGATAGTATTGTGGGGAATAATTACTAGTGAAAAATATCTTGTAATGCCCAAAATACTAATTACTTTTGTAATCGCAATTGGAATAATATTAACCCCTATTTATTCATTATCTATGTCACGCCAGATCTTTTATGGATATAAGTTATTGAATGCCCCTAAGTCTTATGTCTTGGATTTTGGACCGCGCGAGTTATTTGTCTCAATCTCTATCTTTCTTCCTGTAATAGGAATTGGGCTGTACCCCGATTTTGTTCTTTCACTATCAGTTGATAAGGTTGAGGTTATTTTATCTAATGTTTTTCTAGCGAGTTTTCTTAACTAAAAAAATTCGAAAATTTTAAAATGTTATCAATGTATAGCGCTTAAATAGGTTGGTTTTCTTCTCCGGACCTTTTACTTTTTTTTCATCATTTTAATGAACTTTCATCATTTTAATGAACTTTCATTTGAATTTCATTTTCAATGAATGTACGCGTGCGAGAACCGCGCGAATTAACACACTACTGTATGCGCGCGGTTCTGGTCCGTTCAGCCAAACTCTAGTATATAATTTTTGACTCTACTTTGTATGGATTCGTAAGAAACGTTCTTTAATTTAACTGGACATTCCCGTAAATAAACCATAACTATGTAGTCCTATTCCTAATAGATTAACTCCAAAATAGCATATCCAAATTATCAGAAAGCCTATAACGGCCACAATTGCAGAATTTGCACCCGAGAAATTTTGATTTGTTCTAGTATGCAAATAAATAGCGAAGACCATCCAAGTAATAAAAGCCCAAGTTTCTTTTGGATCCCAACTCCAATATGATCCCCATGCTTCATTAGCCCATACTGCTCCCGAAAGAATACCCATGGTTAAAAAGATAAATCCTAGACTAATCACACGATAACTCCAATAATCCAATTGTTGAACCAATTGGATCTTGTAATAATTCTTAACAGAAAAAAAATAAGTCTTTCCGAAAATATCCATTCTTTGATTCCTGTATTGAATTTCGTCAAATGCAAGTGACTCAATTAATCTTAATAACTCATTACATTTCTTTCGACATGTAATAACTAGAAGCGCAGCTGATAATAATGATCCACACAGAAGAGCCGCATAACTCAATATCATCATACTTACGTGCATTGTTAACCACTCAGATTGGAGGGCAGGTACTAATATTCCTGATTTATTTATTTCAGTTAAAAGACCTGAAGTAGCAAAGCCTTGGGTAAAAATAGTACTTGAGGCGGTTATTCTACTTAGATTTTTCTTTTTTTTGAAATACACGACTATATGAATAAGGGAGAAACTCCATGAAAGAAAGATTACTGATTCATATAAATTACTTAGTGGAAAATGGCCTGAATAAATCCAACGAGTGAATAATAATCCTGTTAGACATACAAACGTAGTTATGATGCCCGTTTCTGATAAATCATATGGTTTGAGGATTGTCGTAACCACTAGGTTTATCAAGCGAATTGTAATTACAATTGAAACAATCGAAAACGACAGATGAATTAATATATGCTCTAAGGTTGAAAATATCATAAAAAAAAGAGTAATCCCTTACTTTAATTAATTAAAAGAAATGGGGAATTTAATTTATTATTCATTATAATATCTATTTTCTCTCTTTTAGAAAACGACATGCCGCTACTCGGACTCGAACCGAGATGCTATAGCACTGCTTCCTAAGAGCAGCGTGTCTACCGATTTCACCATAGCGGCTTGCTCACATCCATAATAGCTTATTATTCTTGAATTGTCGAGATTAAAACATTCAATTCAATCAAGGAAAAACTTTGGAATACAGATTCTAATTGATAAATATTAATTAGTTGAACGGTCGATTTTAAGATTCATATTTTCAGTTTAGTTAGAACTACAATTGAAAAAAAAATTCTGTGTGTGTTTTTTTCTTGTTTCTAATTTTTTAATTTTAGAAATTTGAAACAAGAAAATCCATTAGTTGAGTTCTTTTCTGGATTGTGCTGAAACCAGAAGATATATCAACTATATAATACTTCAGAGAAGTAAGAAGTAAGAAAGTTATTCAAAATGAAAGCCAATAGTGAAAGTGAATTTGACCCCAAAATATTATCTCTAACCCTATGACAAATTAGGGGGATGGGGAAGATAAGACTCCCCACCAACAACATAGAAAAAATAGACTACAATGAAAGGTCGAACCTTGTCATTTTTCTTTCTTTTCTTATTGTAATGTTTTTCGCATTAGTCGAATTCGTTCAATAAAAATTTTTTCTTTTGCATCTGAAATGGCCCAATTTTAGAGGCACATCGATTCAGATTATTACAACGTTTTATCACTTCGTCTAGATAAGAAACCGAAGCCTTTTGGCTTCGAATTCGTTCTCAACCAATCCGAATTAACAGTTTGTTTATACAAAAATTTCCATACTGTCACAATTTTTAACGCTGACGTATATGCCTTCCCTTTCCAAATATTTTTACGAATACGCTTTTTTGCGATAGAAGTACGTTTTTTTGGAACTGCCATTTCAAAATGAAGGGGTTTCCTATATAGTTGAATGTCAAAGACATCTATTGTTCAAAACGACTGGTTAATTACTATTCATTAGCTAGATTTAGCTATTATTTATTGTTCATTCTCATATATTTCTCTAACCAGTTGTACTATCTAAATCGAATTTAGAATCCAATTCAAAAAAAAATGAAAAAAGGGAGGAAAAGACCAATCTATCTTGTTTCAGCATTCGACACTTCATTTAGATGTAATAAAATCTATTCAAGTATTTTAAACGATACCCTTTGCCGCCTACTAAAAAATGGAATCTTTCTTGCTTGCGGTAAGAATTGGCCTACAAAAGTTTTGAATTTCAATGAGATTAGTAATTAATCTGTTATCTTCTAAGATGCATCTTTTTAGCCTTTCTGAATAGCTACAAAAGAAAGTCTATTTTTTAGATAGACTCAGGTATTGTAACCTTTTCCAATAAAAAAAATTTTTGAACTCGAAAATAATAAATCTCATAATGGTTTAATTAATTGGAATAAATTAACGAAAATGAAAATGAGGATTTATTAAGCTGATGACATTAGTGAATCCCGCGATTGATATATGAATGAAGTACTTTTTAGTGTAATTACCGATACTTGCTCTACCACTCATTTGAAGAATTGTAGATGGGTGATTTAAATATTTTAACTTTTTCGAAAAGATTCGAAATAAGTAAGAATATGAAACGGGAATTTTTTTTGAAATTGGTACAGATTTTTATTTTCTTTTTTTATTGACCCTTTTTGCACGGGGGAGGATCCAGTGACTCAAAAGCAATTAATTAAGACTCAAAAACTTTTTATTTTTTATGACACAGATATTTCAATATGCGTGTATAATACCTTTCCTTCCACTTCCCATTCCTATATTACTAGGGGTGGGGCTTCTTCTTTTTCCCACCGCAACAAAAAGTCTTCGTCGTATGTGGGCTTTTCAGAGCGTTTTATTATTAAGTCTAGTCATGGTTTTTTCAATCAATCTGTCTATTCATCAAATAAATAGCAGTTTGACCTATCAAACTGTTTGGTCTTGGATCATAAATAATGATTTTTTTTTAGAATTCGGCTACTTAATGGATCCACTTACTTCTATTATGTCAATATTAATTACTACGGTTGGAATTATGGTTCTGATTTATAGTGATAATTATATGTTGTACGATCGTGGATATTTGAGATTTTTTGCTTATATGAGTTTTTTCAGCACTTCCATGTTGGGATTAGTTACTAGTTCGAATTTGATACAAATTTATATTTTTTGGGAATTAGTTGGAATCTGTTCATATCTATTAATAGGATTTTGGTTCACACGACCTGTTGCAGCAAATGCTTGTCAAAAAGCGTTTGTAACTAATCGTGTCGGTGATTTTGGTTTATTATTGGGAATTTTAGGTTTTTATTGGGAAACGGGCAGTTTTGAATTTAGAGATTTATTCCAAATATTCAATAACTTTGTTTATACTGAGGGCAATCTTTTTTTTGTTACTTTGTGCGCTGTTTTAGTATTTTCTGGCGCCGTTGCTAAATCCGCACAATTTCCCCTTCATGTCTGGTTACCGGATGCCATGGAAGGGCCAACTCCGATTTCCGCTCTTATGCATGCGGCTACTATGGTAGCCGCGGGAATTTTCCTTGTAGCCCGACTTCTACCTCTTTTCCGATTCATACCGCACATAATGAATTTAATCTCTTTGATAGGGATAATAACAGTATTTTTTGGAGCTACTTTAGCTCTTGCTCAAAAAGATATTAAGAGGGGTTTAGCCTATTCCACAATGTCTCAATTGGGTTATATGATGTTAGCTCTAGGTATGGGGTCTTATCGAAGTGCTTTGTTTCATTTGATTACTCATGCTTATTCTAAAGCATTATTGTTTTTAGGCTCCGGCTCCGTTATTCATTCAATGCAAACACTTGTTGGATATTCTCCAAATAAAAATCAAAATATGGTTTTCATGGGAGGTTTAAGAAAACATGTCCCAATTACTAAAATGTCTTTTTTATTAGGTACACTTTCTCTTTGTGGTATTCCGCCTCTTGGTTGTTTTTGGTCGAAAGATGAAATTATTATTGATAGTTGGTTCTATTCACCTATTTTTGCAATAATAGCTTGGTCTACAGCAGGATTAACCGGATTTTATATGTTTCGGATCTATTTACTTACTTTTGAAGGACATTTAAACGTTGATTTGCAAAATTACAGTGGTCAAAAAAAGATTTCTATTTATTCAGTATCTCTATGGGGTAAAGAACGTGCCAAAGTCAATAAGACAGACTTGCCTTTGTTAACTTTATTAACAATGAATAATAAGAAAAGTGCTTCTTTTTTTGCAAATAAGCTCTATCGAATTAATCATAATACAAAAAAGATAAACCAAACTTTTATTACTATTTATGATTTTGGCAATAAGAATATTTTTTCATATCCTTATGAATCGGATAATAATATATTATTTCCTATCATTGTATTAGTTCTATTTACTTTGTTTGTTGGATTCCTGGGAATTCCTTTTAATGGATTGGATATATTATCCAAATGGTTAAGACCCTCTATAAACCTTGTTCATCAAAATTCGACTAATTTAACAGATTGGGCTGAATTTTTGAAAGATGGCGTGTTTTCAGTCAGTATAGCCTATCTTGGAATAATTCTAGCATTTTTTTTCTATAAGCCTCTTTATTCATCTTTAACAAATTTGGATTTCATGA